AGTCTGATTGGAGTAGATACACGAATCGCTTTAAATACAAGAAGCCAAGTGGGCGGATTAGTCCGAGTGGAGAGAAAAAAAAAAAGGATTGAACTGAAAATCTTTTCTGGAGATATCCATTTTCCTGGAGAGACAGATAAGATATCCCGACACAGTGGCATCTTGATACCCCCAGGAACAGGAAAAACAAATTCTAAGGAATCCAAAAAATTGAAAAATTGGATCTATGTCCAACGGATCACACCTACTAAGAAAAAGTATTTTGTTTTAGTTCGACCCGTAGTGACATATGAAATATCGGACGGTATAAATTTAGCAACACTCTTCCCCCCGGATCTGTTACAAGAAAGGGATAATATACAACTTCGAGTTGTCAATTATATTGTTTACAGAAATGGCAAACCAATTCGGGGAATTTCTGATACAAGTATTCAATTAGTTCGAACTTGTTTAATTTTGAATTGGGACCAAGACAAAAAAAGTTCTTCTATCGAAGAGGCTCATACTTCCTTTGTTGAAGTAAGTACAAATGGTCTGATTCGAGATTTCCTAAGAATTGACTTAGTGAAATTCCCTATTTCGTATCTCAGAAAAAGGAATGATCCCTCAGGCTCAGGATTGATCTCAGATTCAGATAATGTGTCAGATTACACCAATAGCAATCCCTTTTATTCCAAGACAAAAATTCAACAATCACTAAGCCAAAATCAAGGAACTATTCGCACGTTGTTAAATAAAAATAAGGAATGCCCATCTTTGATAATTTTGTCATCATCTAATTGTTTCCAAATGGGTCCATTCAACGCTGGAAAATATCACAATGTGATAAAAGAATCAATTAAAACAGATCCTATAATTCAAATTAGGAATTTGATTGGCCCTTTAGGAACAGTCCTTCAATTTTTGAATTTTTATTCATTTTACTATTTAATAACTCATAATCCTATTTTGGTAACTAAATATTTGCAACTTGAAAATTTAAAACAGACTTTTCAAGTAATTAACTATTATTTAATGGATGAAAATGGGAGAATTTTGAATCCCGATTCATGCAGTAACATCGTTTTGAATTCATTCAATTTGAATTGGTATTTTTGTCATCCTAATTATTATCATAATTATTTTGAAGAAAGATCTACAATAATTAGTCTTGGACAGTTTATTTGTGAAAATGTATGTATAGCCAAAAACGGACCCCATCTCAAGTCGGGTCAAGTTTTGATTGTTCAAGTTGACTCTGTAGTAATAAGATCCGCCAAGCCTTATTTGGCCACTCCAGGAGCAACTGTTCATGGTCATTATGGAGAAATCCTTTACGAAGGAGATACATTAGTTACATTTATATATGAAAAATCGAGATCCGGTGATATAACGCAAGGTCTTCCAAAAGTGGAACAAGTGTTAGAAGTGCGTTCAATTGATTCAATATCGATGAACCTAAAAAAAAGAATTGAGGGTTGGAACGAGCATATAAAAAAAATTCTTGGAATTCCTTGGGGATTCTTGATTGGGGCTGAGCTAACTATAGTGCAAAGTCGTATATCTTTGGTTAATAAGATCCAAAAGGTTTATCGATCCCAGGGGGTGCAAATCCATAATAGGCACATAGAAATTATTGTACGCCAAATAACATCAAAGGTGTTGGTTTCAGAGGATGGAATGTCTAATGTTTTTTTACCTGGAGAACTAATTGGATTGTTGCGAGCGGCGCGAACGGGGCGCGCTTTGGAAGAATCGATCTGTTACCGCGCCATCCTATTGGGAATAACAAGGGCATCTTTGAATACGCAAAGTTTCATATCTGAAGCGAGTTTTCAAGAAACTGCTCGAGTTTTAGCCAAAGCTGCTCTCCGGGGCCGTATCGATTGGTTGAAAGGCCTAAAAGAGAACGTTGTTATAGGGGGGATGATACCCGTTGGTACCGGATTCAAAGGATTAGTGCATCGTTCAAGGCAACATAAGAACATTCCTTTGAAAACCAAAAAGAAGAATTTTTTCGAGGGGGAAATCAGAGATATTTTGTTCCACAACAGAGAATTATTTGATTCTTCTATTTCAAAGAAGTTTCATGATACATCAGAACAATCATTTAGAGGATTTAATGATTCCTAAAAGTGGATTCATACTCTTTTAATTTTAATTAAAAAAAAACTCTTTATTTATGGTCATTTTATGTGGTAATCGAAATAAAGATAATAACGAATAGAGGGTAGGGGTTTGGATCGTGTATCGACATCGACACGGCCAATCTCCGGTAGAAGAAAATGTTCCATCGGAACAATTATTTAGTTCAGGGCAACCTCGTCGCTTTTTTTTTTTCAAAAAAAAGCGGAAGTGGGGGGGAGAAATGACAAGAAGATATTGGAATATCAATTTGGAAGAGATGATGGAAGCGGGAGTTCATTTTGGTCATGGTACTAGGAAATGGAATCCTAGGATGGCACCTTATATTTCTGCCAAGCGTAAAGGTATTCATATTACAAATCTTACTAAAACTGCT